GTATTCAGATAAAAATCTTATTTCCTTTCTGTCTGAAACCTTGGCACAAATCAAAACTACGATCCTCTCAGAAAGATCTAATGAAAAATAAAAAAGAAAAAGATGATTTTTGTTTTTTAACAGTTTGGGGAATGGAAACTGAACTTCCCTTTTGTTCGCCCCGAAAACGACTTTCCTTTTTTAAACCCATCTTAAAGGAATTTGAAAAAAAAATGGGAAACTGTAAAAAGAAGTATTTTCGAGTTCTAACTGTTTTCAAAGGAAAACTAAAATTACTTCGAAAAGTTTCAAAAGAAACAAAAAAATGGGTTATCAAAAGTGTTATTTTTATAAAAAAAATACTAAAAAAACTTTCCAAAGTAAATCCAATTCTATTTTTTAGATTAAGAGAAGTAGGAGTATATGCATCAACCGAAATTAAAGAAGAAAAAGATTCCATAAGAAGCAATCAGATAATTCACGAATCCTTTAGTCAAATTACATCTCCGAGTTGGACAAATTCTTCATTGACAGAAAAAAAAAGGAAGGATTTAACTGATAGAACAAGTACAATTCGAAATCAAATAGAAAGAATCACAAAAGAGAAAAAAAAAGTAACTCCAAGAATAAATAATCTTAGTCCTACAAGTTATAATGCTAAAAGGTTCGAAAAACGGCAAATATTAAAAATAAGGAATGCTCGATTAATCTATAAATTACTCCCCCTTTTCAAAATTTTTATTGAAAAAATATACACGGCTCTATTTTTATCTATCATTAATATTCCCAGAATAAATACAGAATTTTTTCTTAAATTAACAAAAAAAATTATTGATAAATCCATTTACAATAATGAAAGAAAAGAAGAAAAAATTCATAAAAAAAAGAAACCTCCAATTCCGTTTATTTCGACTATAAAAAAGCCACTTGATAATATTAGTAATATTAAAAGAAATTCACATATTTTTTATGACTTATCCTACATGCCACAAGCATATGTATTTTACAAATTATCACAAATCCAAGTGAGTAACTCGTTAAGACCTGTTGTTCAATATCAAGGAATCCCCCCTTTTCTTAAGCCTAAAATAAAGGATTCTTGTGAAACACGAGGAATGTTTCATTCGAAATTATCAGATAAAAAAATTCCGAGTTATGAAATGAATCCATGGAAAACCTGGTTACGAGGACATTATCAATACCATTTATCTCAGATTAGATGGTCTAGATTAATACCAGAAAAATGGCGAAATACAGTTTATCAGCGTCGTATAGCTAAAAAGGAAAATTTAAGCAAACGGCATTCATCTGAAAAAGACTCATTAATGAATTACAAAAAACAATTTGAAGTATATTCATTATCGAATCAAAAAGATAATTTTCTAAAATACTATAGATATGATCTTTTATCATATAAATTTCTTAATTATGAAAATAAAGCGGAATGCTTTTTTTCTAGATCTCCCCTTCACGGAAAGAATAACAAAGAGATTTCTTATAACACGTCTAAAGAAACCCTTTTTGATATGCTCAGGAACATCCCTATTAAAAATGATCTAGGAAAGGTCGATATTATATATATGGAAAAACCGTCCGATAGAAAATATTTCGATCGGAAAATTTTCTATTTTTTTATTAGACAAAAAATCGGTATTGAGGCCTCAATCATAATCGATACCAATAGGAATCAAAATACTCAAATTCGTACTAATAATTCTCAAATAATTTATAAAAAAGATCTTTTTTATCTTATGATTCCAGAGATCAATCTAGCAAACTCCCACAAAGGATTTTTTGATTGGATGGGAATGAATGAAAAAATGCTAAAGCGTCCCAGATCAAATCTGGAACTTTGGTTCTTCCCAGAATTTGTGTTACTTTATAAGACATATAAACTGAAACCTTGGTTTATACCAAGCAAATTGCTGCTTTTAAATTTAGATATAAGTGAAACTAAAGAAACTAAAAAGATCAATGAAAAGGAAAAAGGAAGTTTTTTGATAGCATCAAATAAAAAGTATCGAAATAAAGAAGAAAAAGAACTCACAAGCCAAGTGGATCGAAGATCTGTTCTCTCAGAACAAAAAGATATTGAAGCAAATTATGCAACAAGATCGGACATGAAAAAAGGGAAAAAGAAAAAACAATACAAAAGCAACACGGAAGCAGAACTAGATTTCTTCCTGAAACGTTTTTTGCTTTTTCAATTGAGATGGGATGAGACTTTGACTCAAAGACTGATCAATAATATCAAGGTATATTGTCTCCTGCTTAGACTGATAGATCCAAGAAAAATTACTATATCCTCGATTCAAAAGAGAGAAATGAATTTGGATATAATGCTGATTCAGAAGAATTTAACTCTTTCAGAATTGATGAAAAAGGGAGTATTGATTCTAGAACCCATTCGTTTGTCTGGAAAAAAAGATGGGCAATTTATTATGTATCAAACCATAGGTATTTCGTTGGTTCATAAGAGTAAGCATCAAACTAATCAAAAATACCAAGAGCAGGGATATGTTGCTAACAATAATTTTGATGAAACTATTTCACCACATCAAAAAATAACCGGAAATAGAAACAAAAATCATTTTTATTTACTTGTTCCCGAAAATATTTTAGCCTTTAGACATTGTAGAAAATTGAGAATTCTAATTTGTTTCAATTCAAAAAATATATATTATATAGATAGAGATCCGGTATTTTGGAACGGAAAGAACGTAAAAAACAGCAGCCAAGTTTCACAGGACAATAACCACCTTGATAGAGAGAAAAATCAATTAATGAAATTAAAGCTCTTTCTTTGGCCTAATTATCGATTAGAAGATTTAGCTTGTATGAATCGTTATTGGTTTGATACTAATAATGGTAGTCGTTTCAGTATGTTAAGGATACATCTGTATCCACGATTGAAAATTTGTTGATAATACACTTTTTCTATATATCCTATACCCTATATATAATAGGGTATATGAAACCAAACAAATACACAGATCACATGTCTTGTCTCACCTTTCATTCTAGTATCCAATATGAAATTGGATTGATTGATTTGAATTCAGGAAATTAGGAGTTCATAAAGAAATTTGCATTAGATTGTTGTATATACTACATTCAAATTTTCAAATTAATGGCATTATTATTATTGATCGGTAAAATCCATATCTGTAAAAAGCAAAGGGGGTTTTTTATGGTAAAAAATTCATTCATTTCGGTTATTTCTCAAAAACAAAACGAAGAAAAGAGAGGGTCTGTTGAATTTCAAGTATTCAGTTTCACCACCAAGATAAGGAGACTTACTTCACATTTGGAATTCCACAAAAAAGACTTTTCATCTCAGAGAGGTTTGCGAAAAATTTTGGGAAAACGTCAACGACTGCTGGCCTATTTGTCAAAAATAAATAGAGGGCGCTATAAAGAATTAATTAGTGAGTTGGATATTCGAGAGATAAAAACTCGTTAATTTGAAGCGTGATGCCATTTGAGCTTAAGCTTAGTCGTTTAAATTTTGATGAACTTCTTTTGACTTTCAGCAATGCATGGAAGAATGACTCGGGAAAAACTTATGATTGCACCAACTACAAGAAAAGACCTCATGATAGTCAATATGGGCCCCCACCACCCATCAATGCATGGTGTTCTTCGACTGATCGTTACTCTCGATGGTGAAGATGTTATTGATTGTGAACCAATATTGGGTTATTTACATAGAGGGATGGAGAAAATTGCGGAAAATCGAACAATTATACAATATTTGCCTTATGTAACACGTTGGGATTATTTAGCTACTATGTTCACAGAAGCAATAACCGTAAATGGACCCGAACAGCTAGGCAATATTCAAGTACCTAAAAGGGCTAGCTATATCAGAGTTATTATGTTGGAGTTGAGTCGTATCGCTTCCCATTTGTTATGGCTTGGCCCTTTTATGGCAGATATTGGGGCGCAGACCCCCTTTTTCTACATTTTTCGAGAACGAGAATTGATATATGACCTATTCGAAGCTGCTACCGGCATGCGCATGATGCATAATTATTTTCGTATCGGAGGAGTCGCTGCTGATCTACCTCATGGCTGGATAGATAAATGTTTGGATTTTTGCAATTATTTTTTAACCGGGGTTGCTGAATATCAAAAGCTTATTACACGGAATCCTATTTTTTTAGAACGGGTTGAGGGCGTAGGCATTATTGGCGGAGAAGAAGCACTAAATTGGGGTTTATCGGGCCCAATGCTACGAGCTTCCGGAATACAATGGGACCTTCGTAAAGTTGATCGGTATGAGTGTTACGACGAATTTGATTGGGAGATTCAATGGCAAAAAGAGGGGGATTCATTAGCTCGGTATTTAGTACGAATCGGCGAAATGACAGAATCCATACAAATTATCCAACAAGCTCTGGAAGGAATTCCAGGGGGACCCTATGAAAATTTGGAAAGCCGCCACTTTGATAGAATAAAAGACTCCGAATGGAATGATTTTGAATATCGATTTATTAGTAAAAAACCTTCTCCAACTTTTGAATTGTCCAAGCAAGAACTTTATGTAAGAGTCGAATCACCAAAAGGAGAATTGGGAATTTTTCTGATAGGAGATCAGAGTGTTTTTCCTTGGAGATGGAAAATTAGACCGCCGGGTTTTATCAACTTGCAAATTCTTCCGCAGTTAGTTAAAAGAATGAAATTGGCTGATATTATGACGATACTAGGTAGCATAGATATCATTATGGGAGAAGTTGATCGTTGAAATGCTAATTGATACAACAGAAATACAACCTATCAATTTTTTTTTCAGATTGGAATCCTTAAAAGAAGTCTATGGGATCATATGGATGCTTGTCCCGATTTTCATTCTTGTATTAGGAATCACACTAGGTGTACTAGTAATTGTTTGGTTAGAAAGAGAAATATCTGCAGGGATACAACAACGTATTGGCCCCGAATACGCGGGGCCTTTGGGAATTCTTCAAGCTTTAGCAGATGGTACAAAACTACTTTTCAAAGAAAATCTTCTTCCATCT